CGTTTGCCCCCGATCCAATCGGGGGATCGAATTGATTATAAAAACATGAGTTTAATTAGTCGATTTATTAGTGAACAGGGAAAAATATTATCTAGACGAGTAAATAGATTGACCTTGAAACAACAACGATTAATTACTATTGCTATAAAACAAGCTCGTATTTTATCTTTGTTACCTTTTCTTAATAATGAGAAACAATTTGAAAGAACCGAGTCGACCACTAGAACTCCTAGTCTTAGAGCCAGAAAAAGATAGGTTTACTCTTTATTCACTTGAATTCAAATCCCCATCCGAACTCAAACGCGGATTTCTATTTTGTTGGAAAAATCCAAGAATCCGGATTGAATTCTTGTGTCGTAAGAAAAAAAAAGAATAATCTGGGAAGAAGAAATTTTTTTAGTGAACGTGTTGATTCATATTTATTTTGACTACTTTATTTTGACTACTTTCTCATATTTATCATATTCTTTCTATTCATTTTTATTCGACCTTCCCGGAGTTCATTCTCCGGGCAACTCCGTTTAACCGGTGGATTCCTTCCAACTTACTTCTTTTATGATCTCATTGGAAATCATATAAAGACAATTCCTATTTGATATAGCTATTTGTGCAAGTATTTTACGATTAAGAAGCAATTGTCTCTTGTACAGATCATTTATGAATCTACTATAACTATAGCATACCCCCCTTTCGCGAATTGCTGCATTTATTCGAGTGATCCACAAACGACGAAAATTGATTTTTTGCCTATCCCTATCCCGATGAGCCGAAACCAAAGCTCTTATTTTTTGTTGAGTAATAGTTCGAGTAAGTCTTGAATGAGCCCCCCGAAAGCTTGATGCAAATAAACGAATTTTTGTTCTACGTCTCCGAGCGATATATCCCCGTCTAATTCTGGTCATTGAATAAATGAAACTTTAACGAATAACTAATCGATTTCCTTTCTTTCAGTTATTCTTTTGCCCCTTTCCTAGTATATGAATAACAAAACGGATTTTTCCAATGTATAAACTAATAATTCCAATGGCTTTGGCTACTATAACCTTCCCAACCACAATTTTTCTTTTTTTCGAGGCATTTCACCTCGAAATACGAAATTGTACTATACTAGGTATTAAAAAAGAAAAGTAATGATAAAGAAATAGTGGATTCCATCGTTTCTATGGTTACTTCTTAAACGGTGAGGTCTTCTCTATACACCGGAGCCTTTACTTCATTTAATCAATGTTATTGCTAACTTGTATAGTTCACATTCTTCGGCTCTACCCATGAATTATCCAGTAATAGGTCTTTCACAACGAGCTCTACCTATACAGTAACGGTATTTAATTATGAAGATTGGCTGGGTAGCTGACCCTGTTAGTCCGTTCTTGCAAGAGGGGTTTATTTTAACTAAGATTTCCTCCGCTTAATGGATAACCATTTGCTACCAATGGAGAATTGCTTCTCATCTTGAATTGAGGTGAGTGGATTTACACCAACAGAAACCATAAATTTCATACACAATAAAAGGGATATCATCGATTTTTAGATAGGAAATGTAGTTCGTTTTTCCGGTCTATCCTATTTGATCATTGATATTCGAACATTGTTCTCTTTCCTTTGTTCTAGTTCATGATCTGAACGAGTCGCACATACACCCTAGTACATGTTCCTCGACGCTGAGGGCATCCCCGAAGCGCGGGGGATTTTGTGACATTTCTAATTGGCTGTCTTGTATTTCTAATAAGTTGTTTAATCGTTGGCATGTTGAATCATATACATAATGGGCTGGTTTAGATCGATCCTAACCGGATGATTATGAATTACTTTTATTCAATAGAATATAGAATAATAAAAAAAGTCATAGAATATTAATATTAAACTCGGCAGGGTGAATTTCAGAATTGACGTGAAATCTAGGCTATTGTCATTCAACCGCTACAAGATCAACAATTCCATAAGCTTGGGCCTCTGTTGCTGACATAAAAACATCTCTTTCCATGTCTTCGGATACAACCCATACGGGTTTGCCCGTTCTTTGTACATAAACCCTTGTCAGGGTTTCACGTAGTTTCAGCAGTTCTCCCACTTCCAGGATGAATTCTCCCGTTGCTACTTCAGAAAAAGAACCAGCAGGTTGATGGATCATTACCCTGATAATATAAGATAATAAAAGGATTCTCTATTTTTCATGATATGAGGGGAAGATACAAAGAAAGATAAAAGAATAACAAGAAAAAAAGATAGAATCGAACAACCGTACGGGCATTATGCATTGCATACGGCTCTACAATAAAATTGACCCTTACCTTCCATAAAATAAAGAAAAAAATAGGATCGATCAGACCCCGATCGGTAAATGATCAACTTACCACCCTTCCTTTCAGAGGAATTCAAAAATACTATGATGGCTCCGTTGCTTTATATATTGATTATATTTTTTTGTCTGTTATTTGTCTGTCATTCAGCAATCCCAAAGTGGCTTTTTTATTTGATCAAATAAACTAAGGAAAAAAGA